AAAGCAATCTTTTTTTTTCTATTTTCTTTGATATCTACATGTACATGCCCTTATGTATCTGTAAAAAAAGGGAAAATTTCTTATTTATATCTAATTCACTACAATATTTAAATAAAATAATAGGAAACTGTAAATGAGAGTTTCTTTCTCACATACACCTTCGATCACATTACATTGTCATCTCATATGCATCAATATGGAAATATTTGATTGAGATTGATATCTGAAGCCATGATTATGATTCCATTTTTTTATTCTTAATATAATTTGATTCTTCTACAAATCGAATTTAGGATCTTGTTATGTTCTGGAATCAAAACAAGATATTGAAATGCCCTTTAGGTATTAATTTGGAATAAGACTTTCTTTCTCTAGGCAGGAACGCAATATATTTCAGAGGAAATATATAGAAACAAGAAGATTCAATAAGAGATATCGACGGATTTCCTAATAAAAAAATATGAAATAAAAAAAACTCTACTGTTTCAATTTTATCTCTATCGAATTTGAATATCAGAATAGTGGATATAGTCATGATTCGATGGGTTAGATCCACTTACTTTTTCTTTTTTATTTGTCGATTTCTAATCTATCGAAAAAGGAAAAAAAAGAATATATATTTGGCGATTCAAGAGACGACTTATCATTATTCATTGTATTATAATATAAAAAAGTTCAATTTGATTTTCTAAATTACTCTATAACTTTATTATTAGTTATTATTAGAATGAAATTAATTTTAATGCAATTAAAATTAATTCGAAATTATACACTTTCGAATGAAATTTTTACTATTAGAAAGTAAAGAAAGTAAAAGCCCCTTATCGGATTTGAACCGATGACTTACGCCTTACCATGGCGTTACTCTACCACTGAGTTAAAAGGGCCGTCTTCGTTTAATTCCTAACTGAGTCGATAGGTAAATAAAATCTATCTATATATATATTAAATATATATACAATAGACGCATAGTGGTTAGTAGCTCATTTCGGAACTACAAACGAGAATTTGAATTTACTTCAAATTTACTTAACGGGGTATTTTTTGCTTTTTTAATATTGGATTGGATAAATATCCATGCAATAAATTATTTTACTTGAAATTGCCTACCATACCGAAATTGAACGAAATTCATTTGATTTATGCATGTACTCAGCGAGTTTACATAGACCCAAGATAGTTTATCTTGACATGTGATGAAGAGATACGGACTATCCTCTGAACAAAAATTTTCTAAAAAAAAAAGAAAATTTTCGATAATTTAACTTATCAATTGCTCTTTCTTCCCTAATTAGAAGATGGATTCTGTCTGATTTCCTTGGGTTAGTGTTAGATAGGGATACTACTATTTCTTAACAATGAGATGAGGCAATCTATGAAGGAAAGTAAAAAAAAACGAAATTGAACCCTCTATTTTCTTTATTTTATGTCAGACCAATCACTTCATTAAACGATTCTGGACTAGCCTATTTTTATATTTTTTTTATTTACTATTTCCAATTCAAATATAAAAAGAAAATATATCTATTTTTTTTATTTTTATTAGAGAATTGTAATTAGAATATGAATCCAAATGTAAAATAAAAAAATGCTATAGAAAAAGAAAAACCTTATATATAAGCTAGTCATATCATTTGATTATATTGACAATTTTAAAAAACTGATCATACTATGATCATAGTATGATGGCGGTTGAGCAAGTATGCCCCCATCGTCTAGTGGTTCAGGACATCTCTCTTTCAAGGAGGCAGCGGGGATTCGACTTCCCCTGGGGGTAGGGTACTACGAAAGGAAGTTGATCATGGATTATCCATAAAGTTAGAATATATTCTTCCTGGGTCGATGCCCGAGCGGTTAATGGGGACGGACTGTAAATTCGTTGGCAATATGTCTACGCTGGTTCAAATCCAGCTCGGCCCAATAATTTGCTGTCTACATAACCCTTTTTGTTTTGCATAAATGACAGAGAAGGGTAAGAAAAAAAGTCAAATTTCGGGGTATATTTTGACTTTACTTTTTTCTTTATTTATTGTGTCTCGTTATTTTTGGTTCCATAAAAAAAATTCCGATCTTGCTAAGGATCACGATATGGATCCTTTAAATATAAACTTTAATGAACAGAGTCGAGAAAATAATCTATTTTGTTACAATTAAAAATAGATTAGCAATTGATTTGATAATCATGCAAGGATTACCAGTAATCCGTCTTGCTATCACTAAAGTGATATCCATATAGATATCAATATATCACTTGTGACTTTCTTTGTTACAAAATACTAATTTGAATCTAAAATTGAAATGATTAAAATGAAATCATAAGAAGGAATATGGAAGCTATCCACTGATTTCCATGGGATTGTAGTTCAATTGGTTAGAGCACCGCCCTGTCAAGGCGGAAGCTGCGGGTTCGAGCCCCGTCAGTCCCGGCGGATTCAATAAAAAAAAGACATAAACTTCCCTTTTTGTTTCGGGGCAAGAGGATCAAAATAGTTTCGTTTATCTTTTTGTTTTAGTTTTCTTTTTTCATCAAGCAAAAGAAAGGGGTATTTCCATTATTTTAACTAGCACCAATTTGATGGTAGAGAGACATATGTAAATTAGTATAATTATAATTATTGAGATTGAGAGCATCTCAACACTTCCAGAAAGAGATACTGTACGGGGTTTCTGCTTTTTGTCAATTAATCGCCCATTAACTCGTGTAGGAAAATGAAATAGGATAGCGTATAATATGTTTGCCAAGAGTACCTATATATACTATCAAGTCAAGGAATTGAAAATCGGTTGAATCCAACCAAGGAAAGAGGATAGTTAAAAAATAAAGAGAAAATTCGTCTTCCCTAATGAATATGCTCTTTTAAAATATTAGAGTCGATATTGAAGAAAAAACTCGTAAGAAAATTTAAACAGTTAATTTTTTGGAATATTTTCGTTTTTTTACTGGGACTCGTCTTTATCACATTCCCCTTTCTTTGTGTTCCAAAAAGATGATAGACCCTTAAAAAATTTTTTAAATTTCAAATTGAACTTCGTACTTGTTTTCTCTATTTGATTTCTATTGTTTATTTAAGGTTTTTTAGAAACTCTTTTTGTAAACAATCGAAGTAGAAAAGGTTTTTTATTATACTTCATCAGATGATTGTACAAGGAAAGTAAAGTACTAGGGTGTAGAAACGATAGCGGGGGAAAAAGAATCCTAAATAAATATTTTTTGATTGAATCAGGAATCTCATTATGTATTCGGTGTGGATAAAAGATCTTCCTATGTTATACTATTAAATTCTTGACGATGAATCGATTTTATAGCTCCCATATTGTTATTCATGATATTTCTTTCATTCGATATCATCTAAATCTAATTCATCTGAGTGAGTTTACAAGCGAAAGATTTCTCATCTCTATGGGATTAAATCCCGAGATATTCCAAAGAAAAAAATAAATAATAAACGATTAAATTATGGAAGTAAATATTCTTGCATTTATTGCTACTGCACTCTTCATTCTCATTCCTACTGCTTTTTTGCTTATAATTTACGTAAAAACGGTTAGTCAAAATAATTAATTTGAATAAAATTTGACTATAAATGAAAAAAAAAAAAGGATTTCAATTTCTCGTTCTTAAATGAACGGAATGCATTAGACTCAGTAGTAGTAGTATCCTAAGGGGCCCGCTAGTATGGTAGAAAGAGATATCTTTCTACCATAACTAGCCGTTCATTATGGTTATTGTAATGTATAAAGATATAAGTGAAATATCTTAATATAAAGGAATCCACCCATATTTCTCTTTTTCTTTATAAATGTCAATATAAATTCAATATAATATGAAATGTATGTACATACTTTCTCAATTTCATTTGTTTGTTTGATCCATTTAATACAGATAATCCGAAGTTGATGGAAACTTCTTCAGATTTCGAAAAGGGGTTATCCCATGAATGGTTAACGGTGTAAACCCGGATATAAAAATAGAAAATGAGTCAATAAAATAAAACATAAATCCAATTTCGAAAAAAAAAATCTTAAAAAGAATTGCCGACCGGTCTATAAAACTAAAACAATTGATACAGGTTGATAGAGTTTGATTATTACCGCAATTAGGAGTATTTCTAGAGTCCACTTCTTCCCCACACTACGAGAGAGAGGGAAAATGTAAAAACTACCATTAAACCAGCCCATGCGAGACTTACTATATCCATGTGAATTCTGTCCCCTATTTCTATGAATATGAAGAAACTATTCCATTATTGTTCACTAATAATAGTGAACTCACTGGTGCAGAGTCAAAAAAAGGGAGAGGTATTTGGTCACCATTGATGAACTACATCCAAAAAATCCACTTATCTTATTATCTTATAATGAGTTATTCTTAATTATAGAATTTCTAGTAGAATCGACAAGATGTAAACACAAGTAAACGAACACTTTTCGAAGTCTCCAAGGAATCTGCCTCACATGTAGAAATAATAAGCCTTTTTCTTTCTTTTATCGTTTTTTATTTTTGGAAGTAAAACGAAAGGCAATTCTTCATCTAATCTACTAGTGATTGAATGTCTGCGCATTCCGAGACTTTGATGAGTCGGGATCAAAAGTATCTTTAAAAAACTATTAATTTAATTCCCTCTCTGGCTATGCAATCTAATTGAAGACTCAGACGGATTTCCCTCCACTACTTTAGGTTTTCCTTTAATCTGATAGGCAAAACTTTAGGTTCTATTCTCGAACCTCGAGAGCCAGGGGCTTAGAATAACGAAAAGAAAGTATCAAGAGTCTTTTCCTACGTTTGTTATAGTTATAACATAGGATTGCAAGTCTGTTGTTGAGGCGGCACCCGGATTTGAACTGGGGAAAAAGGATTTGCAGTCCCCCGCCTTACCACTCGGCCATGCCGCCAAAACGATAGAAACTAGATTCCAATTTTCTCTTTTTTTTTTCAACTCCGAAAAAAATATATAAATTTTCAGTCACAAAATATAGAATCCAGTACAAATCAGAACCATTAACTATTAACTGTAAATTCATGACCATTTTTGAATTCAAATCTACATTTTTTTATTTCTAATAATAAAAATAAAATCATTAGAAATAGATTTCTAACTAAATCTATATTGAGTTTTTTCAATTAAAACGAAATCTTCTTCAATTTCAATTATAACAGTAATGATGAGTATATGTAAACCCCCGAATCAGAACATACGTTACGTTATTTATAGAGCTATAGCTCTATAATGGGGTATTTTCTCTCTCTAGTGATGCTTTTGAGGAGTAATTCTCAATAAATTTTTGTATTTCAATTTTTCATTGAATACATTGAAGAGAAAGTTGAATTTTTGATCGAGCACAGCATGTGCTGTCCCAATATAGAACTGGACCACAATAAAAGAAGAAAAAGAGACTTAATATATATTATATATCTTTCTTTTTTATTTTAATAATAAACAAAATTAATAAATAAAAAAAAACACGCAAGTTTTCTTACCTACTTCAATTCAATGATATTCTGAATATTCTATTCAAAATAGGTACAAATAAATCTCTTTTCTGCAACTATTTTTTTGAACAATGAAATACAAATATATGAAAAAGGAAAGTGGTTCAAAAAAATAGTTTTTTATTTATTATATGTTTATCTGCTCGAAGAGATCCAATCATGAATACATTTTTTTATGGTATGCAATGCAATTGGAATATGTAATATCATAGGTGAAAATGAAATTACTTTTTTTTCTAGTCTTTACAAAACTCCATAAGTTCCAGTGGTATTTCTCAATTCTGTTCCATTTGGATCTCTTTCTTAGAAAAAAATTCCAATTGAATATAGTCTCCGTTCATACGTATTTCATACATTCCATATATCTTGGAGTTGGATAAAATTTCATGTGATTCAGTAAACAGAATAGAAATTCCATTATTACTAGATCGAATTCTATGGATATGATTCGGTGAAGAATGAGAGATGGGATGGAATTTTTGCAATAAACGGATAAATGATAAATTCAAAAAAGATGCTCGGGGATGGAAAAGAGGGAACATCTACAATACCCGGATTTAATCAGATACAATTTGAAGGGTTTTATCGGTTTATTGATCAGGGTTTAATAGAAGAACTTTCTAAATTTCCAAAAATAGAAGATATAGATCATGAAATTGAATTTCAATTATTTGTGGAAACATATCAATTGGTAGAACCTCTGATAAAAGAACGAGATGCTGTCTATGAATCACTTACATATTCTTCTGAATTATATGTATCCGCGGGATTAATTTGGAAAACTAGTAGGAATATGCAAGAACAAAGAATTTTTATTGGAAACATTCCTTTAATGAATTCCCTTGGAACTTCTATAGTAAACGGAATATACAGAATTGTGATCAATCAAATATTACAAAGTCCTGGTATCTATTACCAGTCAGAATTGGATCATAACGGGATTTCGGTCTATACCGGCACCATAATATCAGATTGGGGAGGCAGGTTAGAATTAGAGATTGATAAAAAAGCAAGAATATGGGCTCGTGTGAGTAGGAAACAGAAAATATCTATTCTAGTTCTATCATCAGCTATGGGTTCGAATCTAAGAGAAATTCTAGAGAATGTTTGCTACCCTGAAATTTTCTTATCCTTCTTGAATGATAAGGAGAAAAAAAAAATTGGGTCAAAAGAAAATGCTATTTTGGAGTTTTATCAACAATTTTCTTGTGTAGGTGGGGATCCAATATTTTCTGAATCCTTATGTAAGGAATTACAAAAAAAATTCTTTCACCAAAGGTGTGAATTAGGAAGGATTGGTCGCCGAAATATTAACTGGAGACTGAATCTTAATATACCTCAGAACAATATATTTTTGTTACCACGAGATATATTAGCCGCTGCCGATCATTTGATTGGGATGAAATTTGGAATGGGTACACTTGATGATATGAATCATTTGAAAAATAAACGTATTCGCTCTGTCGCGGATCTTTTACAAGACCAGCTCGGGTTGGCTCTGGCTCGTTTAGAAAATGTAGTTAAGGGAACTATAGGCGGAGCAATTAGGCATAAATTGATACCTACTCCTCAGAATTTGGTAACTTCAACTCCGTTAACAACTACTTATGAATCCTTTTTCGGATTACACCCATTATCTCAAGTTTTGGATCGAACTAATCCATTGACACAAATCGTGCATGGGAGAAAGTTGAGTTATTTGGGCCCCGGCGGATTAACAGGGCGAACTGCTAATTTTCGGATACGAGATATCCATCCTAGTCACTATGGGCGTATTTGCCCCATTGACACGTCTGAAGGAATCAATGTTGGACTTATTGGATCTTTATCAATTCATGCTAGGATTGGTGATTGGGGGTCGTTAGAAAGTCCATTTTATGAACTTTTTGAGAAATCAAAAAAAGCACGGATACGGATGCTTTTTTTATCACCAAGTCAAGATGAATATTATATGATAGCAGCAGGAAATTCTTTGGCTCTTAATCGAGGCATTCAAGAAGAACAGGCTG